TCTTCTTTTCGACTATAAACGATGGAATCGTCCATTACGATATATAAAAAATGATCGAGTTGAAAATGCGGTACGAAATGAAACGTCACAATATTTTTTTTATACATGTCAAAGTTGTGGAAAACTCAAAATATCTTTTACATATCCATTCAGTTTGTTAACTTTTTTGGAAATGATACAAAGAAAGATATCTTGGTCTACAATAGAAAAATTTTCTTCTACTGAACTATATAATTATTGGATTTATATCAATGAACAAAAAAAGAACAAACAAAGCGACGAGTTTATAGATAGAATTAAGGCTTTAGACAAAAAATCCCTTTTTATTATGAATATACTCAAAAAAAGGACTCGATTATGTAATTGTAATAATGAGACCAAAAAAAAAGAATACTTGTCTAAGATATATGATCCTTTCATGAACGGATCCTATCGTGGAACAAGCAAAAAACCATATTCACCTTCAATCATAAACGAAATTTTTATAGAAAATTCCATGGAAACAGTTTGGATAAATAAAATTCATGGTATTCTTCTCACCGATTCCCGAGAATTTGAACAAAAACAGGATAATCCATTTGATCCAAAATTATTCTCAATAAAAATGGGCCATTTTTTGACCTTTATTGGTCAATTTATTAAAGAATCATCATTGAATTTCAATTTGAAGGGGCTTCCTTTATTTCCAGAACAAGAAAAGGGAGATTCTGAAGATAGAGCAAAATTTTTAAAATTTTTATTTAATTCGGTTATAACTGATCCCAAAGATCAAAACGTAATTAGAAAAAAGTCTATGGGAGTAAAAACAATCAGTAAAAAAGTCCCCCAATGGTCATACAAATTAATCGACGAGTTGGACCAACAGGAGGGGGAAAATGAAGAGGATATGGGGGCAGAAGATCCTGGAATTCGATCAAGAAAAGCCAAACGTGTAGTTATTTTTACTGATGAACATCAGAATAGCAATACTCATGATACTAATACCAAAGATACTAATGATCCTGATCAAGTAGACGAGGTAGCTTTGATGCGTTATTCGCAACAATCGGACTTTCGTCGAGAGATAATCAAGGGTTCCATGCGTACTCAAAGGCGTAAAACTGTTATTTGGGAACTGTTTCAAGCAAATACGCATTCTCCTCTTTTTTTGGACAGAATAACTAAACTCTCCTTTTTTTCTTTTGAGATTTCTAAATGGATTAAATTCATTTTTAGAAACGAGATGCGTAAAAATTCAAAATTTTTGAATTATACCGAGGAAGAAAAAAAAGAAGTGGAGAAAAATGAGGAGGACAAAAGACAAGAGAAAGTACGGATAGAAATAGCAGAAGCTTGGGATACCATTTTATTTGCTCAAGTAATACGAGGCTACATGTTAGTAACCCAATCCATTCTTAGAAAACATATTATATTACCTTCATTGATAATAGCTAAAAATATCGGTCGTATGTTATTATTTCAATTTCCCGAGTGGTCCGAGGATTTAAAGGAATGGAATAGAGAGATGCATGTTAAATGTACCTATAATGGTGTTCAATTATCAGAAACCGAATTTCCAAAAAACTGGTTAACAGATGGTATTCAAATAAAGATCCTATTTCCTTTCTGTTTGAAACCATGGCACGAATCTAAATTTCGATCCCCTCATAGAGATACAATGACAAAGAAAAGACAAAAAGATAGTTTTTTCTTTTTAACAGTTTGGGGAATGGAAGCGGAACTTCCTTTTGGTTCTCCTCGAAACCGACCTTCCTTTTTTGAACCTATTTTTAAAATAATCGAAAAAAAAATTAGAAAATTGAAAAAAAAGTGTTTTCTAGTTCTAAGAGTTTTAAAAGAAAAAACAAAATTTTTTCTAAAGATCTTAAAAAAAACAAAAAAATGGGTTATCAAAAAGATTTTATTTCTAAAAAGAATAATAAAAAACCTTTCAAAAGTAAATAAAATTTTATTATTTGGGTTGAAAGAGATATATGAATCAAGTCAAACTAAAAAAGAAAAAGATTCCATAATCAATAATCGGATTATTCATAAATCATCCATTCAAAATGGATTTATGGATTGGACAGAGTATTCACTGTCAGAAACGAAAATGCAGGATCTGACTGATAGAACAAACACAATCATAAATCAAATCGAAATAATTACAAAAGACAAGAAAAATGAATTTCTAACACCGGATATAAAAATGAGTCCTAACAAAAAAAGTTATAATACTAAAAGAAGACGGGAATCATCAAAAAATATATGGAAGATATTAAAAAGAAGAAATGCTCGATTAATTCTCAAATTACATTATTGTATAAAATATTTTAGTGAAAAGATATGCAGAGATATTTTTTTATATATCATAAAAAATCCCAGTCTCAATACACCATTTTTTTTTGAATCAACAAAAAAAATTATTGATAAATACATTTACAATAATGAAGCAAATCGAGAAAGAATTAATAAAACAAACCAAACTACAATTCATTTTATTTCAACTCTAAAAGAGTCACTTTATAATATTAGTACTAGCAACAAGAATTCACATATTTTTTGTAACTTATCCTCCCTGTCACAAACATATGTATTTTATAAATTATCACAAATCCAAGTTAATAACTTGGATAAGTTAAGATATGTCCTTCAATATCATAGAACATCCCTTTTTCTTAAAAATGAAATAAAGGATTATTTTGGAATACAAGGAATATTTCATTCCGATTCTAAATTAAGACATAAAAAACTTTGTAAGTCTAAAACGAAGCAATTGAAAAACTGGTTGTTAAGGGGTCATTATCAATATGATTTATCTCCAATTAGATGGTCTCAATTAGTAACACAAAAATGGAAAAATAGAGTCAATCAACATTGTACCGTTCAAAATAAAAATTTAAACAAACAGGATTTATATGAGAAAGTCCAATTAATTCATTACAAAAAACAAACTGATTATGAAAAAATTTCGTTGTCAAATCAAAAAGAAAATGTTAAAAAACACTACAGGTATGATTTTTTATTATATAAATCGATCAATTACGAAGATAGAAACGGCTCATATATTTATCGATCGCCATTACAAGTAAAAAGGAAGAAAGAAGGGGTTTATGATAATTACAACATACATAAACAAAAATTACTCGATCTGTTAGGTCCTATCAATAATTATTTAGAAGAAGATGGTATTAGGGATATGGCGAGAAATTTGAATAGAAAATATTTTGATTGTCGCATTCTCGACCCTTGCCTAAAAAAAAAATCCAAAATTGGGGCCTGGATCGATATTGATGCCAGTACAAACAACAATAAAAATATTCAAAGTGAAACTCATAATTACCAAATAATTGATAAAATTGATAAGAATAAGAAGGGTCTTTTTTATATCAAAATTCATCAAGAAATTGACCCATCCAATCAAACAAAAAGCTTTTTGTTTGATTGGATGGGAATGAATGAAGAAATACTAAATCGTCCAAGATCGAATATAGGACTTTGGTTCTTCCCAGAATTTGTCCTACCTTACAATAAATATAAGATTAAACCGTGGGTTCTGCCAATCAAATTACTTCTTTTCAATTTTAATGAAGATGAAAATGTTAGGGAAAATAAAAACATCAATGGAAAACAAAAAAAAAAGATTTTTAGATCATCGAATGAAAAAAAATCTTTTGAATTCGAAAATCAAAATCAAGAAGAAAAAGAGTCGACCGACCAAGGGAATCTTGGATCAGATGTACAAAACCAAGAGAATCTTGAATCCATTCTTTCAAACCAACAAAAAAATATTGATGAAGAAGATTATGCGAAATCAAACATGAAAAAACGTAGAAAAAAAAAGCAATACAAGAGTAATACAGAAGCAGAACTTGATTTATTCCTGAAAAGGTATTTGATTTTTCAATTGAGATGGAATGATCCTTTGAATCACAAAATGATCAATAATATCAAGATATATTGTCTCCTGCTTAGACTGATAAATCCAAAAGAAATTGCTCTATCCTCTATTCAAAGAGGAGAAATGAGTTTGGATATAATGCTGACTCAGAAAGACTTAACTCTTACAGAATTGATCAAAAAGGGAATATTGATTATCGAACCAGTTCGTCTGTTTGTAAAAAATGATAGAAAGTTTATTATGTATAAAACCATAAGTATTTCATTGGTTCATAAGAGTAAGCCCAAAACTAATCAAAGATACCAAGAAAAAAGACATGTTGCTAAAAAAATGAAAAAATCTATTGAAAAACATCCAAAAATACTTCGAAATAAAAACGAAAATGATTATGATTTATTTGTTCCTGAAACTATTTCATCACCTAGACGTCGTAGAGAATTTAGAAGTCTAATTTATTTCAATTCAAGAAATAGAACTAATGTGAATAGAAATACAACAGTTTGCAATAGGAGCAACGTAAAAAACTGTGGTCACTTTTTGGATGAAAAGGAACATTTTGATAGAAATAAATTCATTAAATTCGAGTTATTTCTTTGGCCCAATTATCGATTAGAAGATTTAACTTGTGTAAACCGCTATTGCTTTGATACCAATAATGGCAGTCGTTTCAGTATGTTACGGATACATATGTATCCACAAGTCAAAATTCGTTAACAGTACACTTTTTCTATCTATGGTATATTATATAAAAAAGAAAAAGACGCACACATGCACTGTCTTACATTCCATTCTGATACATGATAATCATTTTTATAAAATAAATTAGATCTAAAAAAAATTCTGTTGATTCGTTTTTAGATCTAATTTATTCTCGTTTGTGAGTACAATAATGTAACATCTTTTTCTATTTTGATTCAAATTTAATTCAAATTACATTGAGTCGTTTTATTTGATAAAACCGGGTTATGGGTCCATAGCAGAATTCTGATCATTGTGAAAACCGGACAAACTAATTGGCATTATTAATGATTGATCAAATTCAGATTTGTTTAAAAAAAAAAGAAAAAGGGGCGGAAGGAGAAAAAGAATTCTTGTTATGGTAAAAAATTTATTTAGCTCAGTTATTTCGAAAAAAGAAAAAGAAGAAAACAGGGGATCGGTTGAATTTCAAGTATTCGGTTTTACCGATAAGATACGGAGACTTACTTCACATTTGGAATTACACAAAAAAGACTATTTATCTCAGAGAAGTCTACTGAAAATTTTGGGAAAACGTCAACGGCTGATGGCTTATTTGTCAAAAAAAAATCGAGTACGGTATAAAGAATTAATTGGTCAGTTAAATATTCGGGAGCCAAAAACTCGTTAATTTTAAGAGTCATTTTGGATTATTTGATTTATTAAATCTTACATTTTGATGAACTTCTCTTTTTTCATTAATTCATGGAAGGAGGAATCCGGGAAAAGCCTATGATTGTACCAGCTAAAAAAGAAACTCATGATAGTCTTTTTGGGATCGGGTTTTATATTCGGGAATCTCGGAAGAGTCTCAGTTTAGAATTCATTTTTGTCTTCCTTTTCATGGAGATTCGTTCTTCTTTGTCTAGCCTTAATTATATTGGAGATGGGATGGAGTTACTTCGCTCGTTTTTACAAGTATCTTTTTGTTTCACTAATTACTACTTTTCTAGATACATCCTGGTATAGGATTATTTGTATTACAAAACCAAACCGGGTTATAAAGAAAGATTTTATAAGTAATAAGCAATAAATTGGGTTTTACTTAGTAACAGATTTTTTCTTCCATTCGAACTCATTTCTATCATTTTTTTAGTTGTTTGAACTTTAAGAGATGATGCAATTGCTGTGGCTTGTCAGTAATAAATCTTTAGAACCCGCAATGCAAATCAGACTCTCTTCTGTATTATTACACCGATTCCTTCAATTTGAAGAGTCTTTGTGTATAATAAATAAAATAAAAATGTTTAATTCGACCTATTACCAATATCTTCTTTTGTTCTGTGTGTCATATTATAGTCAATTGAATCGATTCCATTCTGAAACGAATCGAAATTTTGATAAGAAGCCGGTCAATGCTGCTTTAATTTAATATGTACTTGTTTTGAGTACCTACTTTTTTATCGGCGTTTATGGATTGATCACGAGCCGCAATATGGTTAGACTCCTTAAATGTGGTTTCGTATCATTTTATCCCTTTTTGTTATGTTATAACTATTGCAACCGTTGAAGTAACTATTGGGACTGATTATTGTCTCATGTCTCTTCAATTTATCCTAACAGAAAGGAAACTCGTATCAATCAATTCGAATTTATTGAGGAATTAACATGTATGACACGTAACTTCTGATCATGTTTGTAAAAAAGCAAAATATCTTGGCTCTTTCTCATGAGTCGATCTCGAAATAGATTGATTCGAAAAATTCCGGTAACCATCGATTCATCTGGTATATCACTATATGATTGATTTAAAAGTTTACTAGATCGAAAATTTATGATGTTCAAAAATTTATAAATCCAATGTCACATTCAGTAAAGATTTATGATACATGTATAGGGTGTACTCAATGTGTCAGAGCCTGCCCTACAGATGTATTAGAAATGATACCTTGGGACGGATGTAAAGCTAAGCAAATTGCTTCTGCTCCGCGAACGGAGGACTGTGTTGGTTGTAAGAGATGTGAATCCGCCTGTCCAACCGATTTCTTGAGTGTTCGAGTTTATTTATGGCATGAAACAACTCGCAGTATGGGTCTAGCTTATTAATAGTTCCAGAAAATCCCACTTGAATTTTCTTTTTTTTATCGACCCGTACTTAATATATTTTTATTTTTTAATAGTATAGGTACGGGTTTTCTGGTCCAAGTGGATTTTGTCTTTAACATGAATTATTTTCTTTGGTCAACAAGAATTTTAGTTTTTCTGATATTTGTGGGTTTCTTCTTAATTTTCTTTGTCCTCTATAGAGGAAATAAGATAACGGACCCATATACTATATGTATATGGGTGTACAAACCGCTTTTAACACGACCTGTGCATTCTGTTATTATTACCAATTGGATTGGACGATTTATTAATACACCTGGAAGAGGATTATAAACGGATCTTTTTTTTTATTCTAGACCACGAGAGTTATTTGTTTTTATTTCTATCTTTTAGCTCTAAATAGGTACGTACTGTACTCCGATTTCGTTTTCTCATTATCAATTGACATGTCAAAGCTTTTTCTAGCTAATTAAAGTTAGTTTTCATGAATAAAACAAAAATGAATGATTTTTAAATTTGTTTGTTGTGCAATGAAAAGAAAAATTCGTTTTGAACAATAGATGATAGATGTCTTTCACATCCCAACTATAATAATGAGTAACCTCTTCATTTTTGAATGGCAGTTCCAAAAAAACGCACTTCGATGTCAAAAAAGCGTATCCGTAAAAATTTTTGGACGAAGAAAGGGTACTGGGTAGCTTTAAACGCTTTTTCGCTAGCAAAATCTCTTTCTACTGGAAATTCAAAAAGTTTTTTGTGCGACAAGTAAATAATCAACTATTGAAAGAATCGAAATCAGTCTGACTTGACAATTTGGCTCATTTTTTATTTAGTAA